AATCTAATGTACTTATTCGATCTAATAAGTACATTATGTCAGAATTGAGAAATTATATGTCTCGAATCTTTATTATTTTTTTATTTATTACCTGTTTATACTATTTAGGTAGAACACCGTCGCCTATTTTTATTAAGAAAAGGAATGAAATTGATAACAAAATAGATGTAGAAATAAATGTATTTATCTTAATTTCATAAATTAATTTAAATTAATAAAAAAAATTAAAATAGTAAATTAATAAAAAGATTAATGCATAAAAAAAATACAATAAAATATACGAAGAAATTCGACCACCCCCTACATATTTTATAACCTCTCCCAGAAAAAAACTTGTAATACCCACCCCATTTGGAATTCCATCAATTACTCGTCTATCAAAAAAAGAATTTAGTTTAGCTAATCTTCTTACATTATTAATAAAAGATATTCTATAAAAAACATCTATGTAACCACGATTATATGACCAATCATATATGACATTTCTTATTTTATCTGCAACAATTTTTTTAGAAACATTTTTTGAAAATAAATTAAGTAAGTTGAAATTTTGTAAAGATGAATAAACAGGCCTATAGAAAAAAGACGCTAGAAATATTCCGAAAAAAGCTATACTGACCGAAAAAGTTGCATTTGTGACAAATTCATACCAATTCCCAGAATTATTGGAATTTGGATGTAAAAGGTCTATAGACGGAATTAACAATTTGGATAATATATCCAAATCTAGTCCTTCTTGATTGAAAGAAATTCCTATGACCCCAATGAACAAAGTAAATAGTATTAATACAAGCATAGAAAATAACATAGTATTTTCCGATTCGTGGGGATAAGTAGTGTTGTTAGTTTCAAAATAGGTAATATCAATAAAAGGCCAGGTTATGTTTTTTAGATTTCTATCAATTCGATGTGAATGTGTCTTCTTCCGAAAAAAGGAAGCCCTTCCATTATTATTCATTGTTAATAAAGATAATAAATGCATTTTTTTTTTCGCTTCTTTTTCTTTACCCCATAAAGATATTGAATGGAATGAGCTATTTTTTTTTCCATTGTAATTTTGAAAATTAATGTTTAAATATCCTTCAAAAACAAGTAAATAGATCCGAAACATATAAAATGCAGTTAATCCTGCTGTGGAACAAGCTATTATTGCGAAAATTGGTGAATACAACCAACTATCATTAAGAATTTCATCTTTGGACCAAAAACAGGCAAAGGGTGGAATACCACAAAGAGAAAGTGTACCCACTAAAAAAGCAGTTTTTGTAATTGGCACATGTTTTGTTAAACCGCCCATAAGAACCATATTTTGACTTTTATCTGGAGAATATCCAACAATAGCTTCCATTGAATGAATAATGGATCCGGATCCTAAAAACAATAATGCTTTTGAATAAGCATGAGTAATCAAATGAAATAAAGCGGCTCGATAAGAGCCCATACCTAGAGCTAACATCATATAACCCAATTGAGACATTGTAGAATAGGCCAAACTTCTCTTAATATCCTTTTGAGCAAGAGCTAAAGTAGCTCCTAATACTACTGTTATTATCCCTATGAAAGCTATTCCATTCATTATGGAAGGTATAACTATGAAAAGAGGAAGAAGCCGGGCTACAAGAAAAATTCCCGCCGCTACCATAGTAGCAGCATGGATAAGAGCGGAAATAGGGGTAGGCCCTTCCATAGCATCCGGTAACCATACATGAAGGGGGAATTGAGCAGATTTAGCAACTGAACCGCCAAATAACAGGAAGGCACACAAAGTAACTAATAAAAGATTAGCCTCATTATTAGAAATCAAGTTATTAAATATTTCAAACAAATCTCGAAATTCCAAACTACCCGTTATCCAATAAAGACCTAAAATTCCCAATAATAAACAAAAATCCCCTACCCGATTAGTTACAAACGCTTTTTGACAAGCATTTGCCGCAATAGGGCGTGTGAACCAAAAACCTATTAATAGATAAGAACACATTCCAACCAATTCCCAAAAAATATAAATTTGTATCAAATTCGAACTAGTAACCAATCCCAACATTGAAGTATTAAAAAAACTCATATAAGCAAAAAATCTCAAATATCCTTCATCATGAGACATATAATTGTCACTATAAATAAGAACTAGAATTCCAACAGTAGTGATTAATATTGACATAATAGAGGTAAGTGAATCGATCAAGTAGCCAAACTCTAAAGAAAGATCATTATTTATAGTCCAAGACCATACATATTGATAGATAGAACTGTTATTGATTTGATGAATAGACAGCTCTACCGAAAAAATCATAACTATACTTAATAATAAAACACTAGGAAAAGCCCACATACGGCGAATATTTTTTGTTGCCGTGGGAAAAAGGAGAAGTCCCATGCCTATTAACATAGGAACTGGAAGTGGAATGAAAGGTATGATCCATGAATATTGATGTGTATGTTCCATACAAAAAAATAATAATAATAAAAAAGAAAAAAATTTCTTCTTAATTCTTAATGAGTTTTGTTTCTTATTCGCCAATTTTATCTCTTTTGAAAGGGTTCAGTTAATAAAAAAATTAAGATTAAGATAGAAATCGAATTTTCTATTATTAATTATTCTGAATTTTTGTCCAATATTTCCAATAGTTCAAAGTACGAAGTGAAAATGGGTCAAATGATATGACCAAATTCCTAGTGAAAAATAAACTTTTTTTTTCTTTTTTTTTTAGAATATTAAGAAAATCAAAAATATAAATTATTATTATACAATAATTTATATCCAGAGAGTGAGGATAAATAATTACACCAAAACTAAAAACATTAGTTTATTTTGATATGAATCATACAAAACCATCCATATGACTCAAAAAAATAAGAATTTTTTTTGTAGTTTTTGATTCCGAATCATTAATTCGTTTTGACACTAATTGATGATTTTCCATTCCAACAAAAAGACATCTATCTTTGGAAAAAGTTTGTAAAAAAGTTTATGATATTCAACAGTTTACTTTAGATAGAAAAAAGGAATTAAGATACATGATTTTTGAAAATCATGTATCTTTTAAACGACCAAGAAAGCAGGATAAAGATAAGGGTTGGGTTCTTAAACTTTTTCGATGTATAAATGCAATACGACGAAAATAGACCGAGATAAAAAAGGATAGTTTTTTTTTTGTAAGAATTACATAAAAGATTACTAGTAACAAAAAAAAGATTATGTGATTTTTACATATCCACATTTTTTTATGAAAAGGAGTAGAATAGTATAATTTAGAAAAACAAATAGATAAGATAGATATATGGCTAATTAAAGAACAATTCATTTTGAACAATAGATGTCTTTCACATCCAACTATAGCAATGAATAAACTAGTATAATTTTTGAATGGCAGCTCCAAAAAAACGCACTTCTATATCAAAAAAAAGGATTCGGAAAACAATTTGGAAGGAGAAGGGATATTGGGCAGCATTGAAAGCTTTTTCGTTAGCGAAATCTCTTTCTACGGGGAACTCAAAAAGTTTTTTTGTACAACAAATACAAACATTGGAATAATCTGAATTAACTGGATTCAAAGAATAGTCTAATTTCAAAGAATAGTTTCGTATATATATATATTGAAATTTGTTTATGATTATTGGTTTTTTGCTCTTTTCGATTTATATGATTTTTGATATTTTTTTTTTAGTTTATATATTTTATAGATATTTTTATACAAACTAAAAAAAAAATGAGATATAAGTAAGAATTTCTATTTGTTAATGTTTTGAACTGTTCAATATAAAACCCTTTTTTGGAATTGGATTTTTTTTAATTAAAATTCTTTAATGTTTCTGTTTCGCAAATGCAATATTTGTTTACTAAATTTCATATTTAGTAAACAAATATTGCATTTGAATCGACTCTTTCAATCTCGACGATTGACTAAAAATAGGTTATTATGATTTCGAGCAAGCCGCTATGGTGAAATCGGTAGACACGCTGCTCTTAGGAAGCAGTGCTAGAGCATCTCGGTTCGAGTCCGAGTGGCGGCACGGCATCTTATTTTCTAAAAGAGTAAGTCCTATAATGAATTCAATTCCCGATTTCCATTCATATAATTAGGAAATCTTTTTTTTATTCATTTTTTTTTTATATGATATTTTCAACTTTAGAGCATATATTAACTCATATATCGTTTTCGGTCGTATCAATTGTAATTGCAATTCGTTTGATAACCTTATTAGTCAATGAAATTGTAGTACTATATGATTCGTCCGAAAAAGGCATGATAGTTACTTTTTTCTGTATAACAGGATTATTAGTTACTCGTTGGATTTTTTCAGGCCATTTACCATTAAGTGATTTATATGAATCAGTAATCTTTCTTTCATGGGGTTTTTCCATTTTTCATATAGTTCCAGGTTTTGGTTTTAAAAAGCTTAAAAACCATTTAAGCACAATAATAGCACCTAGTGTTATTTTTACCCAAAGCTTTGCTACTTCAGGTCTTTTAACCGAAATGCATGAATCCGCAATATTAGTACCCGCTCTACAATCGCATTGGTTAATGATGCATGTAAGTATGATGGTATTGGGCTATGCAGCTCTTTTATGTGGATCATTATTATCAGTAGCTCTTTTAGTCATTACATTTCGCAAAGTCATAATAAGAAATATTGGTAAGAACAAGAATTTTTTTTTTAATGAGTCATTTTCTTTTGCTGAGATCAAATATATGAACGAAAGAAACAATGTTTTACGAAACACTTCTTTTCCTTCTTATCAAAATTATTACAGGTCTCAATTTATTCAACAATTGGATCGTTGGAGTTATCGTATTATTAGTTTAGGTTTTATCTTTTTAACCATAGGTATTCTTTCAGGAGCAGTATGGGCTAATGAGGCCTGGGGATCATATTGGAATTGGGATCCAAAGGAAACTTGGGCGTTTATTACTTGGACCATATTCGCGATTTATTTACATACTAGAAAAAATATAAAATGGAAAGGTGTAAATTCTTCAATAGTGGCCTCTATG